GTGTATACTTGTATCTTGTTTCTTTTAGTGGTGGGCGCCTTGGTTGCCGGTGTCGGAGGAAGAAAATTAGGAGAAAAAGGTGCTGGAATTTTAACTTCAAGCTGTTTGATTATAAGTTTATCTTGATCTGTTTTAGTATTTTATGAGGTAATTTTAAGTTTTTCTACGACACATATAAAATTATGAAGGTGGTTAGATTCTGATCTATTGACTGTTTATTTTGGCTTACAATTTGATAGTTTGGTTGCGATTATGTTACTTGTTGTTACAACAGTCTCTACTTTAGTTCATATCTTTTCTACGGCATATATGGCAGGGGACCCTCATATTCCTCGCTTTATGTCTTATTTGTCTCTCTTTACATTTTTGATGGTTGTATTGGTCAGCAGCGACAATTATGTACAATTGTTTATCGGTTGGGAGGGGGTTGGTTTATGTTCTTATCTCTTAATAAACTTTTGATTAACTAGAGTTGAAGCAAACAAAGCGGCCATAAAAGCCATGTTAGTCAATCGAGTGGGGGATATGGGGTTGGTTTTAGCTATGTTTGGTATTTTGGATCGTTTTGGGTCTTTAGAGTTTTCTTCTGTGTTTAATATGGTTGTTGTTTCTGCCCCATCTAGCGACATTACTCTAATTTGTTTGCTATTGTTTGTGGGGGCGGTTGGAAAGTCTGCACAGTTGGGGTTGCATACTTGGTTGCCGGATGCTATGGAGGGTAAATGTTGGGCCCTTTCGTCTAAGTAATTAATTAGAATTATTGAGTCACTGTATGCTGGGAGGGCTTTGAATAGTTGAAAGTCTATTTTTATTTAATAAGAGTTTTAAAAATAAGAAGTTTATCCGCAGGTAACAAAATTGGAGGTAAGTAACTAAATTTAATAGATTGGTTTATTAAGTTTAAGAGTATGAGGTTAGAGTTTAAAAATTGATCGAAATTAGAATGCTTTCATTATTGGAACCTCCGAGACTTTTTGTGATTCTACTTTATAAATTAAAGTAAACTTTGATTGTGAGATTTTTTAAAGTGGGTTTGAATAATCAACTTTAAAATGTTCGTGGTAATAGTTCATTTACTTTTAAAAATATTAATGGTCGTAGTTCCATTGCTTATCACAGTAGCTTATTTAACTTTAGCCGAACGAAAGGTTTTAGGATATATGCAGTCTAGAAAGGGGCCAAATGTAGTGGGAGTTAGTGGGTTAGGTCAGCCTTTTGCGGATGGCATAAAATTATTTACCAAAGAGATGGTGATTCCGCATCAAACTAATTTGTTTATTTATATAGCGGCCCCAGTAGTCTCTTTTGCCTTGGCTTTAATTGTTTGAGGGGTTGTACCTTATGATAGAGGGGTTTTAATAAGTGATTTAAAAATAGGGGTTTTGTATATTTTGGCTGTTTCTTCGATAAGTGTCTATGCGATATTAATGTCCGGGTGGGCGAGTAATTCGAAATATGCTTTTTTGGGGGCGATTCGGGCAGCTGCTCAAATGATTAGTTATGAAGTTTCGATTGGGTTGATCATCATTTCGGTTCTATTGTGTGTTGGCTCTTTAAGTGTTACTGAAATCGTTTTAGCGCAAAATAGTGGTATTTGGTTTTTTTTCCCATTATTTCCTGTTACAATAATGTTTTTTGCTTCAGCTTTGGCGGAGACTAATCGAGCTCCCTTTGATTTAACAGAAGGAGAGTCGGAGTTAGTGTCGGGGTATAACGTAGAGTACGCTTCGATGTCTTTTGCTTTATTTTTTCTTGCTGAATATGCTCATATTATATTGATGAGTTGTTTAACAACTATCTTTTTTTTTGGGGGGTGACTTTCTCCGGTAAAATATTTAAAAGGTGGAGCCGGGTGGTTTGGTCTAAAAGCTGTTTTTATAATGTTACTCTTTGTTTGAGTGAGGGCTTCCTTTCCTCGAATTCGGTATGATCAGCTTATGGCTTTGTTATGAAAGGCGTATTTACCTCTAAGTTTGGGGGTGGTAACTTTTGTGGCTAGTGTTCTTTTTGGGTTAAATGGTCCGCCTCCGATTTAAGATATTTTGTAATTTGTTGTTTGAGATATTTAATTGGTTTAGTTTGTTTTTTACTATCAAAAACGTTAGAAGTTTAATTCTGGGGGGTTTCCTATGCCACTGCGCAAAGAGAATCCGCTTTTATCTCCGTTGAATGGTGTCTTGGTAGATTTATCGTCTCCTTCAAATATAAGTTATATGTGAAATTTTGGTTCTTTATTAGGATTATGTTTAGCTATGCAAATCGCAACAGGGTGTTTTTTGTCCATGCATTATTGTGCAGAGGTTGGTTTGGCTTTTGCATCGGTGGGACATATTATGCGCGATGTAAACTATGGGTTTTTATTAAGATCTTTTCATGCTAATGGGGCGTCTCTGTTTTTTTTGTGTCTTTATCTTCATATTGGGAGAGGTTTGTATTATGGGAGTTATACGAAAGGCCCGGTTTGGGGAGTTGGTGTCGTAATATTTTTTTTGACGATGGCGACGGCTTTTATGGGTTATGTGTTACCTTGAGGTCAAATGTCTTTTTGGGGGGCTACAGTTATTACAAATCTATTGTCCGCTCTTCCCTATGTGGGGACCGACATTGTGCAATGGGTTTGAGGAGGGTTTAGTGTCTCTGGGGCTACGCTCACTAGGTTTTATAGTCTTCATTTTCTCTTCCCCTTTATTTTAGCAGTTTTAGCCGGGGTTCATATAGTGTATTTACATGTAGAGGGGTCAAATAGTCCTGTGGGGTCTAAGTCCCCTGTGGACAATGTGGTGTTTCATGTTTATTATACATCCAAGGATGCATATGGAATGGCAGTTACGTTTATGCTCTTTAGTGTTATTGTGTATCTGGCGCCAAATCTATTAGGCGACCCAGAAAATTTTATTCAAGCCAACTCATTGGTGACTCCAGTGCACATTCAGCCTGAGTGATATTTTTTATTTGCTTATGCAATCTTGCGCTCAATACCGAATAAACTCGGGGGAGTTGTGGCTATGTTTTTTAGCATATTAATATTATTTGTTTTTCCATTACTTCACCGAAGTTGATTAAGAGGCTTGCCCTTTCGTCCATTTGGGCGTATAGCTTTTTGATTTTTAATAGTGGACTTTTTTCTTCTTACTTGAGTTGGGTCGCTTGTAGTGGAAGAGCCCTTTATATTACTTGGGCAGCTGGTCTCTCTTTTTTATTTTTCTTATTTTCTTATTTGAGTTCCTTTGTTGGGGGAGTTAGAAAACCAACTATTGTTTTTTTGAAAATGGGAGGCGAATGGTCCGTCGTAATAGTCGCTGGGGGACTCGTCCTGTGCCTCTCTGCCCTCTCTTATTGCTATTGCGCATATCATTATATGGAGGAGGGGGGCGCCCGAGCAGTAGAGAGGCGAAATGCATTCGTCGAAGCAGGCCTCGTACAGCCGGCAGAAGTCGAGCCGAGTTTAGAAGGTTCTGCCTTCAGTTCTTCGGAATTGGTTTGTAAAGGGTGGAAATGGCCCCCTCTGTAACGGAGGTGGTGTTGAAAATCTCTTCCGCTTAAAAATGGGGGTTTGGGTGTCGTTTTGCTTATGGGGTGAGTGGTCAGTGAGCTTTTTGTATTAGGTGTTTTGACGTTGGGTTTAATGGTTATTAGTATGAATAGTTTTGTTTTAAAACTATCGGTTTTAGTGTTATTAATTATAAGTGAATGGGGGGGGGGCCTTTCTTTTTTATTTGAGTATTTGTCGAATTTTTTTTTTGAATTATCTGTGGGTGGGTTGTTGACCGTAAATGGTTGAACTGAAACTAATAAGTTAATTATTATCATAGGTTCTATCGCCGTTTTATTGATGGTGGACACGGAAAAGCTAATTTTCCCAAAGATCTTTGGGGAACGAGTGCCTGGAAATTTTTTTCAAGCGAATGCGCACTTACCCATTTTAAACTTAATGGTGGCATTAGGAAGTCTTTGTTTAGTTTCTTCTAGTAATTGACTTTCTGTTTATTTGGCCATTGAACTATCCACTCTTTCCCTTTTTATTTTGGTCGCTCAAAAGGGGGGGTCTGGGCAAAGTGCCGAAGCTGGTTTAAAATATTTTGTATTAGGTGCACTTTCATCTGGTCTATTTTTATTTGGGTGTGCTTTATTGTGTGGATTTACGGGGGGGGTTCATATCCCATATATAAATTTAGCATTGAATCCGGGGTTTGATTTTTCTGAGATTAGAGTTCCTATCGGTAGTTTGTTAATTGTGATATCTCTTTTATTTAAGTTGTCTGTTGCTCCCTTTCATATGTGGGCGCCGGATGTTTATGATGGAGCACCGACAACGGCGACGGCCTTATTGGCTATAGTCCCTAAGGTTGGTTATTTTTCAATTTTGGTTTCAATTGGGTCGGCGGTTAATATTTTATTAGTTGGGACTCTTTTTTCGTTGCTTGTGGGGGCTCTCGGTGCTTTAAACCAAACCAAAGTTAAACGGTTGTTAGCCTACAGTGGGGTGGGGCATATGGGATTTGTGCTTTGGGGAATAGAGGTTGGGTCATTTGAGAGTCTTCAAGCTAGTTTAACATATATGATTTTATATGTAATAATGTCTATTTGTGTTTTTGCTATAATATTAGCTTTAGGCACCGTAAGAAGTTTGATTGTAGAGTTTAGTGGGCTTTCCAGGAGATTGCCTGTTTTAGCTTTAACTTTGGCTTTGACTTTTCTTTCGATCGCTGGGATTCCTCCTTTAGTGGGGTTTTTAGGTAAGTGGTTGGTTTTATTGTCTGGGGTGGTATGTCAATATTATTTAGTCTTTCTTTTGGCCGTGATATGTTCTGTTGTGGCTGGTGTCTATTATGTTAGAATAGTCAAAATTATTTATTTTCAAGCTAGTTTTTCTCTTTTAATTAGCTCAAAGATGCTAAGAAAAGAAAACTGAATAAATTTAAGAAAGGCTTTGTTAATTGGTGCTGGTTTGTATGTCATTGGATTTACAATGTTCTCTCCTAATTTATGGTTGCAATTAGCCCATTGGGCTGTGGGAGGATTATTTTAAAAAAGAGTAAACCTGATTGGGGTGGCTTTTTATATACTAGGATTTGGAATTGTTGGTTCTGGAATTATGGTAATATCAGCGCTCAATCCCATTCATTCGATTTTTTGGTTAGTTGTTGTCTTTACTGGTTCTGCGGTTTTTTTTCTTTGGCTGGGGATAGCTTTTGTTGCTTTAATGTTTTTAATAATTTATGTGGGGGCTATTGCTATTTTATTTTTGTTTGTAATTATGCTATTGAATTTAACAGATTTTCCCCCCGCTTTTCGATTGGGTGGGGAGGCAGATATGACAAATTACGTTCCTATTGGGTTACTTATTGGAACATTTTTTTTTTCAGAAGTTGCTTCTAGTTGATTAATAATAGGTGGCTCTTATACTCATCGAGCTTTTTTTGGGGCTGAAATAAGAAGGGCTTGAGATTTGGCTACCCCCTGGTTTTTAATGAAGTATCAAAATATGGAGGCGCTTGGACGAATTTTGTATATAGCTTGTTATTATTTATTTATTTTGGCCAGTCTTATACTTTTAGTAGCTATGATAGGAGCGTTAGTATTAACACAAGAAGTTGGATCAGAAGTAGGGCCCATGGTCAAAAGACAAGATATTTTTTTTCAAACTAGTCGGTAAAAACTGAGTCGAAAGAATTTTATCTAAAGATTGGTCTTCCGACTTAGCCTGGCTTTGTTTGGGGGTTGTGTTTTAGATATTAATGAACGGTGCTTATTTTGATCAATTTAAAATAGTGGCTCTGATCGCCTTGACTAATTCATCAATGATGATGATCTTAGCAGTGGTTGTGGTTTTATTATTATTTAAGGGGATTCAATTAATCCCGAAAAGGTGGCAATCTATTATTGAGTTAATCTATGATCATCTTCATAGTGTCGTGAAAGATAATTTAGGGTCTGAGGGGTTAAAGTATTTTCCTTTTATTGTCTCTCTCTTCTTTTTTATAGTATTTTTGAATGTGTTGGGCCTATTTCCCTATGTTTTTACCCCAACTGTTCATATTGTAGTTACATTGGGTTTATCTTTTTCAATAATCATAGGTGTAACTCTAGCTGGTTTTTGGAGATTTGAGTGAGATTTTTTTAGTGTTTTTATGCCGAGTGGAGCTCCTTTGGGTTTAGCTCCTCTTTTGGTATTAATAGAAACAGTAAGCTATGTCTCCAGGGCTGTTTCATTAGGAGTTCGTTTGGCGGCTAATTTGTCGGCTGGGCATCTATTGTTTGCTATTTTAGCAGGGTTTGGGTTTAATATGTTAATTGCAAGTGGACTCGCGGGGGTTTTACCCTTATTAATAATGGTTTTTATAACACTATTAGAATTAGCTGTTGCAGTAATTCAGGCTTATGTTTTTTGTCTATTGGCCACTATTTATTTGGCGGACACAATTGTATTACATTAGTTGGAAAGGTGTTGTCTTTTGATTAGTCTTTGGGCTTAAAGTTTAAGGTTTTTATTGCGGGGGGGAAGGTCTGGTTTAAAATTTTTTTAATGAAAAATTTCGGAGAAAAAATCTTAATAAATAGATAAGATGTTGGCTAGTTATGCGTTCATATCGGATGCTTAGGTGACTGTGTTTCTATTGGGTTAGTTGTTGGAATAATTAGCGTCTGGCTGCTTAATATCTCCGAGGTAGAGTAAGCCGTAACACAGTGAGTGCCCTTGACGCCGATAATTGTTGCTGTGGCAGGGGCGAGTAAAGAGTGTATAATGTTTGGTTTAAAAAGCGGATTGAGTCTAGTTTTTTTTTTGCTTTTTATGGGGATAATTAATGTGATGAAGGTTTCGAGAGAGGATAGTGTAAAATTAAAAAGAGTTGCGTTAGAGTGGTCTTTGGCGATTTTGCTTAGTGCTTTGGTTTTATGAGGGGCTTTTGATTTAGAGGGACAATTTCAAATTATAAATCGAATAGAATGGATCATTTCTCCGGCCTTAAATTTCCAATGGGGTCCGGGGTTTTTTGCTTTAGATGGGGCCTCTTTGTTTTTTTTTATTTTAACTGCACTATTGATACCAATTTGTATTTTAATTAGTTGAAAGTCAATTAAACATTTATTTAAAGAGTTTTTGTTATGTTTATTGTTTTTAGAGGCCTTATTAATTGGAGTGTTTTTAGTGCTTGATTTACTTCTATTCTATATTTTATTTGAGGGCATATTGATCCCTATGTTTCTTTTGATTGGTGTTTGAGGCTCCAGAGAAGAAAAGGTACGTGCCTCTTATTATTTTTTTTTTTATACTTTCGCGGGGTCGGTGTTTATGCTTTTGGGCATCTTTCAATTATATAGTGTTACAGGAACAACCGATTATCAGGTATTATTAAATATAAAATTACCTGTTACTACTCAAAAGTGGGTACTGGCTGGGTTTTTTCTTAGTTTAGCGGTTAAAATTCCTCAAATACCATTTCATATTTGACTACCCCAAGCTCATGTGGAGGCCCCCGTTTCTGGTTCAGTAATATTGGCGGGAATATTATTAAAGTTAGGGGGGTATGGTTTTTTAAGATTTTCTTGGCCGATTTTACCCGCTGCCTCCGAGTATTTTGCCCCCTTTATTGTTATGTTGGGTGTTGTAGCTGTTATTTATGGAGGCTTACTGACTTGTCGACAAGTGGACTTTAAGCGGCTTATTGCTTATTCTTCGGTGGCACATATGGGGTTGGTTCCCTTAGGTTTATTTACCCACACAATTGAGGGGCTGGTGGCGGCGGTTTTTATGATGATAGCGCATGGGTTTGTTAGTTCAGCCCTTTTTATTGCTATTACTTATTTATATGAGCGTCATCACACTCGTCTTATTAAATACTATCGTGGGGTTACCCTTACAATGCCCATTTTTGTTTGTATAATGCTGATTTTATCATTAACTAACATGGGTATTCCTTTAAGTTGTAATTTTGTTGGAGAGTTTTTTTCGTTGTTAGCTGCTGTTGAATATAATTTTGGGCTTGGGGTGTTAGCTACTTCGGGCATGGTTTGGTCTGCGGCGTATTCTCTTTATTTATATAATCGAATTAGTTTTGGGGCGGCTTCCAACTATCTTCTTTTTATTAGAGACTTAAACAGGCGTGAGTTATTAGCCATCTCCCCTTTGGTAATAGCCGTTTTCATTTTTGGAATATTTCCTTCTGTAATTATAGACCCTATAAAGAATGGGGTTATCTTTAGCCCAGGGGGGGCTTAATTTACTTATTTATCTAAAGATTAGTTTTCAGATTAAAATGTTTGATTATTCTGAGAGTCGAAAGTCCTTTGGTTTTGGGGAAGATAAAAGATAAGTGACCTCCAAAATACATGCTAGTATCTAAAGATTGGTCTTCAGACTTAGACGATAGAGTGCGAACAGGTGAGGAAACCCGGAGGCCAAGTTTGGCTGGGTCGGAGTCGTATTAGGTAGAAGGGGGTGTAAAGGACCACCTTGCTTATGATGCGAGGCTTTAGTTAGGAGCCACATTTTCACTGAGACAAGGGGAAAGCTCAAATGGGGCGTTGGCCCCCGAGGCAGCAGTAAAGAATTTTGTGCAATATACGAAAGTAAGACACAGAGAGGGCACCTTTGCCTAGTCCGTCAAATTAAGTGCCAGCAGACGCGGTGAAACTTAAGGGCTAGTCTTATAGGCAAAAGCGTAAAGGGTGTGATAGGCCGTCTTATTAAAGAGAGTAAATGGAATTTTTCTGTAATGGTGGTATGTGTAAATAGGAAAAAGAACTTTAGACGTGAGGACTATTTACTTCTAAGATTATAATGTGTTGGCTAAAACACGAGAGTATGGGGAGCAAACAGGATTAGGTACCCTGGTAGTCCATACTGTAAATAATGAAAAAGATGTGAAGCAATTCTAAAAGGTAAGAAATTTTCCGCTTGAGTAGTACGATCGCAAGATTAAAATTCAAAAAACTTGGCTGTTCACTGTTTTAATTAGAGGAGCGTGTCGTTTAATTCGATAGTCCGCGAGAGACCTTACCCAAACTTGAATCCCTTATTGACAGGTATTGCATGGCCGTCGTCAATTTGTGTATTAAACATAAAACAAATTAAACCCAGTGGTTTGTCTATTGGATGAAGTCAGGTCTTATTGTCCTAATGTTTGGGGATTAGATGCGCTACATTTTTTTATACAATGGGAAACTTTGAATGTGAAACCCAAAAATAAGAGTTCGGAAGGTGCCTGGAAGATAACGGAAAGTTGGATTTAATAGTAATTGAAAAGTAGAGCGTTTCAATGAAATTTATTCAGTGTTAGTACAAATTGCCCGTCGCCTTTGCTTAGAAAGGTTGTTTGGTTGCCCCTCAAAAGGGTTCCTAATATCTTCGAGGTAGAGTAAGTCGTAACATAGTGAGGGTGAGGGAACTGGCCCTTGGTGGACGGTGAAAAGAAGTACTCTTTTACATTGTCCAAAAATTAAAAGAAAAAATGTTAATGCCGTGAATGCTGGAGACTTGTGCTAGCTTCACTGGTTGAAATTTGGTTAGTTCTTTGGGTTCTATTGTGGACTTTGGGAAGACCTAGTAGAATGAGTGCTATAACTCAAATGAGTTTTATTATGGGGCTTGGTTATTAGTTTGATGATGCGAACTGTTTTATGTCATCCTTATCATTTAGTGGAGCCTTCTCCTTGGCCCTGTTTGGGGGCGGGGGGGGCTTTTTTTATAACTGCAGGTAGTGTTATGTATTTTCATTATGGTTTAAGTCAAATTATGTATTTGGGATTCTTGATAATTGTGATAATTATGTTCGTTTGATGACAAGATGTTATTAGAGAGTCGACTTTTCAGGGACATCATTCTTTAATAGTTAAACAAGGGATAAAATATGGGATGCTTTTATTTATACTCTCGGAAGTTCTTTTTTTTTTTTCTTTTTTTTGGGCTTTTTTTCATAGTAGTCTGGCACCAGCTGTTGAGTTGGGTGTGGTTTGACCTCCTCAAGGGGTCCATCCTTTAGACTCTTTTTCCGTTCCTTTGTTAAACACTGCTGTTTTATTAAGTTCTGGCGGGACTGTCACTTGGGCCCATCACGCTATAGTTAGTGGAAAGAGAGAAGAGGCAATTTTGGGTTTGTCTTTAACTGTTTTTCTTGGTGTTTTATTTACGGGGTTACAAGCAATCGAGTATTATGAGGCCCCTTTTGCTATCTCGGATTCGGTTTATGGGTCTACTTTCTTTATGGCGACGGGGTTTCATGGTTTTCATGTTATAATTGGGACTACCTTTTTAGCCGTTTGTTTGCTTAGATTAAAATTAAATCAATTTACTTGTCGTCAACATGTCGGGTTTGAGGCGGCGAGTTGGTATTGGCATTTTGTGGATGTGGTATGATTATTTTTATATCTTTGTATTTACTGGTGGGGTTCATAGTTTTTTTAGTGGGTTATTATAAAAAAAATAAGAGCAAATGTTAAATAATTTGTTTTATATTGTAAATGTATGTGGAAAGAAGGATATACCGGAACCTTGACACTTGGGTTTGCAGGAGGCGGCCGATCCGGTGATGGAGGAGATAATTTTTTTTCATGATCAGATTATGTTTTTATTGATTGTTATTGTGATAGTAGTGTTGTGGTTGCTTGTTGAGGCTTTAAATGGTAAGTATTATGACAGAGATTTGGTTGACGGAACTTTATTAGAAATAGTCTGGACTATAATCCCAGCTGTAATATTGGTTTTTATCGCCTCTCCTTCTTTAAAATTATTGTATTTGATGGATGAGGTTGTGGGCCCTGCTTTAACAATTAAGGCAATTGGGCATCAATGGTATTGGTCTTATGAATATTCAGATTATCAGGAAGAAACGTTAGAGTTTGATTCTTATATGATCCCGACGTCGGATTTAAATAGTGGTGATTTTAGGTTATTAGAAGTAGATAATAGATTGGTCCTTCCTATTAATACACATGTGAGAATTTTAGTGACGGGCGCGGATGTTTTACATGCATTTGCTGTTCCTGCATTGGGTGTGAAAATGGATGCGGTTCCGGGTCGGCTAAATCAAGTTGGGATTTTTATTAAAAGACCAGGGACGTTTTACGGTCAATGTTCAGAAATTTGTGGGGCGAACCATTCTTTTATGCCTATTGTAATCGAGGCGGTTTCGTTAGATCGGTATATTAATTGAATATTGTCTTTATCTAAGGAATAGTTTATTTACGTAAAAATAAGTGCATTCTTTTTAGTTATTGGATAAATAAAATAGTGTACTATAAGTATATAATTGTTATCGTTATATTATTATTATTGGGGGGCTGGGGAGTGGTTCTTAATAGAGGGCATTTTATTATAATGATAATCTCTATTGAATTAATTTTATTAGCGGCTTTTTTTTTGTTTTTAATTAATTCTATTGAAGTAGACCTTTTAATAGAACAAATTTTTACAATTATGGGTTTAACAATCGCGGCGGCGGAGTCAGCTATTGGTTTAGCCATTATGGTTGCGTATTATCGAATAAGAGGAACAATAATTTTAAAATCTTTTAGTTCACTGCGGGGTTAAAAAAAATAGTTATTACGGTGATCCTAGAATATTTTAGTCTTTTCGTTTTATTGGTTTTTAGTGTAGTTCTTTCCGCGCTTTTTTCTGGTGCTTCTTATTTTTTAGGGGTAAAACAACCGGATCGAGAGAAAGTTTCGGCTTATGAATGTGGCTTTGAGCCTTTTGGTATTCCAGGACGTCCTTTTTCAGTTCGGTTTTTTTTAGTAGGTATTTTGTTTTTAATTTTTGATTTAGAAATATCTTTTCTTTTCCCCTGGTGTGTTCTCTTTAATCAAATTTCTCCTTTTGGTTTTTGAGTTATGATGGGGTTTTTAGGGGTTTTAACTTTGGGCTTAGTATATGAGTGGATTAAAGGCGGGTTGGAGTGAGAATAGGTGAAGATGCAAACCCTTTTTAAAAAGTAAATAAGTTGTAAAGTAGAAGAGAAAGTCCTGTCTATTATGTGAATAATCGTGTGTAGAAAAATTTTAATCCAACTCCGGTGTCCGCCTTAATCCATGCGGCCACTATGGTGACGGCGGGTGTTTTTTTATTAATTAGATCTTCTCCTTTTTTTGAACAAGCTCCACTTGCTTTAATGACCGTAATAATTGTTGGGTCTCTAACGGTACTTTTGGCCGCTACCGTTGGGGTAGTTCAAAATGATCTAAAAAAAGTTATTGCTTATTCGACTTGTAGTCAATTGGGGTATATGGTGGTGGCCTGTGGGATCTCTCATTACTCCATAAGCTTATTTCATTTAATGAACCATGCTTTTTTTAAAGCTTTATTGTTCTTAAGTGCGGGGTCTGTTATTCATGCTTTGTCTGACGAACAGGATATAAGGAAGATGGGGGGGCTGATTAAGTTAATTCCTCTTACTTATATTATGGTTGTTATTGGTTCTTTATCTTTAATGGGGTTTCCTTATTTAACCGGGTTTTATTCTAAAGATTTGATTTTAGAGTTGGCCTTTGAACAATACTATTTAACTTTTGCTTATTGATTGGGGGGGTTTTCGGCCTTACTTACCACTCTTTATTCGATTCGATTGGTTTATTTAACTTTTTTATCTAATACCAATTCTAGAAAACCGATTTTTAGACGTGCTCATGAGGGTTCTTGGAATTTAGTTTTGCCTTTAATATTACTAGCTTTGGGGAGTATTTTCGTGGGCTATTTGGTTAAAGAGGTGGTTTGGTCTTTTCAAATAACATCTCCCCCAATTGTTTCTCTCCCCATTAAGTTATTGCCGGTTTCCCTTAGTTTGGGTGGGGCGGTGTTAGTTATTGTTCTTTATTTTTACTCAGTGAATTTTTTTAGGGTGCCTTCGTTTATGGGGCGAATAGGCTATACTTTTTTATATTCTGCTTGGCAGTTTAACTATGTTCTTAACTATTTTTTAGCGAAGAAAGCGTGGAAGGGGGGCCATAAAATTTCATATCGAACTATGGATAAAGGTATACTAGAGTTGGTGGGTCCTAAGGGGATATCAAATTTTATGATTGAGTTGGCTCGAGGTCTTAGTAACTTACAATCGGGGCTAGTTTTTAACTATGCTTTAGTTATATTAATTGGCGTTGCTATGTTTATTTGGGGGGTTGTTTAGTTTTTTTTTGAGGATTGTCTTCTGATAAGAAAATTAATCGAGGGGGTTAGGTTAAAGTAGACCGTTAGCCTTCAAAGCTAAAAATGTGGGTGCAAGTCCCGCACTCCCTGACTTAATTAGTTTTGGTTATATTTTAGTTGAAATGCCACAATTAGATACTACCGTGTTTTTAACTCAATATAGATGAACTTTACTTGTTTTGTTTTTATTGTTTTTTTTATTGGTGTTTTTTGTTTTGCCCACGATTAAAGTTAATTGGTTAATAAGAAAGTCGGTGATAAAAAGTAGGGCTGTTTTAGGGGGTGGTTTGGAGCTAACTAAAGAAGTTGTTTTTATTTGGAGGCATGTTCTTCGATAATTTAAACATCTTTAATGTTTATTTGGGTAATTATCATTGTCGTTTCCCTTATTTGGTTTGGGTCGTTCCTTAGTTTTTTGTTTTTATAATTATGTTCGTTAACGAGAAAAAAAGGTAAAAAAAATGAAAAGTTTATACATAATTCGCTGGGGGTTTTCTACTAACCATAAAGACATTGGTACGTTATATTTAGTATTTGGGATTGGGGCAGGTATGCTCGGCACGGCCTTCAGTATGCTAATAAGATTAGAGCTCTCGGCTCCGGGGGCTATGTTAGGAGACGATCATCTTTATAATGTAATTGTTACGGCACACGCTTTGATTATGATTTTTTTTTTGGTTATGCCAGTGATGATGGGGGGGTTTGGGAATTGGTTGGTTCCATTATATATTGGAGCACCTGATATGGCTTTCCCACGGCTTAATAATATTAGTTTTTGGTTGTTGCCCCCTGCTTTAGTATTATTATTAGGCTCCTCTTTTGTTGAACAAGGAGCTGGTACCGGGTGAACGATCTATCCTCCTTTAGCTAGCATTCAGGCCCATTCTGGTGGGGCGGTGGATATGGCTATTTTTAGTCTCCACTTAGCTGGGGCGTCCTCGATTTTGGGTGCAATGAATTTTATAACAACTATATTTAATATGCGGGTTCCCGGGGTAACGTTGAATAGAATGCCCTTATTTGTGTGGTCTATCTTGATTACTGCTTTTTTATTATTATTGTCTTTGCCTGTATTAGCGGGGGCAATAACCATGCTTTTAACGGATAGAAACTTTAACACTACTTTCTTCGACCCTGCAGGGGGGGGGGATCCGATTTTATTTCAGCATTTGTTTTGGTTTTTTGGGCATCCAGAAGTTTATATTTTAATATTACCTGGCTTTGGAATGATTTCTCAAATAATACCAACTTTTGTTGCTAAAAAACAAATTTTTGGATACTTAGGTATGGTTTATGCAATGCTTTCAATTGGAATATTAGGTTTTATTGTGTGGGCCCATCATATGTTTACGGTTGTTTTTAGCCATTGAAAATAGTAATATTTTTGAACCTTGTCCTGCTATATGCTGGCAAAATCTTTTGAAAATAAATGTTTGGCCGACAAGACTTTTGTCTTACAAAGTAAGGCGGCAAAGATTGGGTTTTCCTAGGGTTAATCAGTGGGAAACTAAGACCCTTTTTGGTGGATCTTCTTTTTTCTGAGAAAGAGGGGTTTTGGGGTCCTTAGAGACTGCATGCGGGAGATTTAGACTTAATAAACAGTTTTTAATTTCGCAAGATTTTTCTTGGTGGATTGGATTTGTTGAGATTGTTGGTTGGGGTTTTATTATAAAAAAAAAGTTTTATGGTGTAAGGGGCTTTGGTATAATGTTTTCAATCTGGCGTAGCACCGGGGAAGCCCAGCTTCTTTATTATATAAAATGCCGATTTGAAAATGGACATGTGGGCTTTTTAAAGTCGAATTTATTAGAAAGGTTTTATCTCACAGATAAAAAGCCCCTACTTGGGCTTGGGTTTTTACTGGCTTTTACTTTGGGTTGTTCTCAGGGGGGTTTTCCTGTTGGTCTTTTTGAAACTTGACTTGTGGGGTTAGTTGATGGCGGGGGTCATTTTATTATTAATTTTAAGTATAGTGGAAAGAAGAGAGCTCAAAAAGAAGTAGTTTTGTTTTTTGTAATGGGACAAGGTCTTAAAGATTGATTAGTCTTGGAGCAACTTAAAGGGGACTTGAGTGGGGCCTATCGGGTTAATAAAAAAGATAATTTTTATCTTTGAGAGGGAAATCAGAGGGGGGTTTTGGTTAGGGTTATAAATCTTTTTAAGAAACATTCTTTATGAACTAAAAAAAAAATAGCTTTTTTAAAGTGATGAAAAGTAAATGAAAAATTTTAAAACGAAAGAAGAGGTTGAGATTAAGGGACAGTCCAAGCTCGGATTAGTTCCGGCGTGGGGCGGCTTCTATAGTGGTTTCCTTAATATATTAGTGGGATGGATGTGGACACAAGAGCATATTTTACTGCGGCAACTATGATTATTGCTGTGCCAACTGGAATAAAAGTGTTTAGTTGGCTAGCCACTATCTTTGGGGGAACTTTGAGATTAGACACCCCTATGCTTTGGGCAATGGGGTTTGTTTTTTTATTTACACTAGGTGGTTTGACTGGGGTTGTAGTAGCAAATAGTTCTTTGGATGTTGTTTTACACGACACATATTATGTTGTAGCCCACTTTCACTATGTCCTTTCTATGGGGGCGGTTTTTGCTATTTTTGGTGGGTTTTATTTTTGAGTAGGAAAAATAACGGGGTATTGTTATAATGAGCTATATGGCAAGGCCCATTTTTGGATAATGTTTATAGGTGTCAATTTGACTTTTTTCCCTCAACATTTTTTGGGCTTGTCAGGCTTTCCAAGACGATATTCTGATTTTGCAGATTGTTTTGCTGGTTGGAATTTGGTTAGTTCTTTGGGCTCAACTATTTCAATAATAGGAGTTATTTTTTTCATATATATTATTTATGATATATATGTTTGAGAAGAGGAATTTGTTGCTTGAACGGATGAAGGTGTGGAGAGTTGGGGCTCTTTAGAATGGCTTCATGTTTCTCCTCCTTTCGTTCATACATATGAGGAATTACCTTTTATTAAAGAGAATGAAGTATAACAGAATGCGTAAACATCTCATTTGATTTTTAACTGTGTTGGACGCTTGTTTGTTAATTGATAGTTTTATGATTTGATTAGGAGGGGGGATCCGGCTTCTTCGAGCTCATACTTCGAAGAGGTTGTAGAGAGGACGAATGGTAAGTCACCGGGCTCATGCCCCGAAGAAGTGGGTTCGATTCCCGCCTCTACAGTTTTGGGTAAAAGGAAAGGGAGAAAAAGGGAAAACTAAGATAGGCTAAATTGGACGGGAGATTCGAAAGAGCGAAGAAGAAGCTTTAAACTCGTGTTTCAATGCGGAGACGCAATGAAGAGAACTGAAAAATGAAACATCTTAGTATCAGAGTGGTGCAGAGAAATCAAACGAGATTCCGTAAGTAGCAGGGAGCGAAAGCGGAGGAGTCCAGAGAGTGAGTAAATAGTGGAAGAAAGGAGTTCACATATCTAAGACTAAATGTTAGTCCTATACTGAAAGCGCGAGTACTGTGAAGGAAAGTTGAAAGAGACTTGAAAAGATCTGGAAATTTGTCTTTTAAAGCAGCTGTAAAACAGTGTACCTTTTGTATAATGGGTTTATGAGATATCGTTTGGCAAATTTAAGTAAACTTTCTTGAGGATAAAAATGTAGGTGAAGAGAAGTCGAGAAGGCTCTTTAGTCAAATTTCCCGAAACCAAGTGATCTAACCATGGGCAGTTTTAAAGAACGAACCGGTGGTTGTAGCAAAAACCTCGGATGACCTGTGGTTAGGGGAGAAAGACCAATCGGACTTGGAGATAGCTGGTTTTCTGCGAAAGCTATGTAAGTAGTGCGTTCACACAGGGCATTGTGTTAATGAAAAGATAGAAAAAAATGAATAGAAGAACCTTAATCAGTTGAACTATTTAATTCTTTTTCATTAGACGCCTTATTAAAATTTTAGGGTAAAGGCCTATCGCTTTAAGGGGGATAGACTTTGAAGGTAAAATTCGAAGTGGACAGACAGACAGGGGGCGAATAGGTCCGTTGTTAAAAGGGGGGAGCCCAAATCAGAAGTTAAGTTAAAGATTCAATAATTAAGTGTAAAAGGAGTATGGGATTTAGACAATGAAGAAGTAGGCTTGGAGCCAGCCATCTTTGAAAGAATGCGTAGTAGTTCACTCAAGAACTCTTTTTCCCCAAAAATTATGGTGGCTAAAAATTGAACTGAAATTCTGAGGGCAGTAAGAAGTTTGCTTGGTAGTAGAACAGACTGTTAGGTGGTGGTGAGAACCCAAGAATCAGAAGAGATAATGTGAACATGAGTAAAAAAATCGTTGCTTCATCTCCCCTGGTTTCCAAGCCTAAGGGTTTGGGTGAAACAGCCTCTAAGGAGGTTACCGATGGGTGATAATAATAAACGCATAAAGTGCCAGGAAATAATTATAACAAAATATTACTGTTGCAAACTAACACAAGTGGGAGATAGTGAGGGGGAAAGTTTTTTTAAGGAACTCGGCCAGTTTCTAGCTCTCATTAGAGGGTTTAAACACAAGGCCTCGGCTGTTTACCAAAAACATAGCTTTTTGCTAATATGAAGGTAGAAGTATGAAAGGTGAGACCTGCCCAATGGTTGTATCTAAAAGGGTTGGTAGAGCCAGCTTTATAAAGACAATTAAATGGCCGCGGTAACACTGACCGTGATAATGTAGCGTAATCAATAGTCAATTAATTGTTGGCCGGTATGAATGGTGTCACGAGGGTCTCACTGTCTTAAGGAAATTTCCAGTGAAATTGAATTTGTAGTGAAGATGCTACATCCAAATTGTTAGACAAGAAGTCCCCATGGAACTTTACTGGAAACTTATGTGGCTTAAATTAATTTATTTCTTACAAATAAATAGTTTTTAAATGTGGTGTTAACCTCTCGGATTAACGAGGGTTAGAAAAGCTCACTCTTTTATTTTAAGAAAGCCAACTCAAAATTTTATGTCTTTGGGATTGGATAAGTGGGACAGTTTGGTTGGGGCGACCGCCTTTAAAAAAGTAACGAAGGCGGGCTTAAGATATACTTTTAGTTATGTCTGACTGCCAAGGGGGAATCCTGAGCAGGCACTTACTTTTTAGGTGGGTTTAAGTGACCCGTTAATTTAGGGTGAAATAGTTAACGATAAGCAAATAAAAGTTACCCTGGGGATAACAGCGCAATAACGTTTGAGAGTTTTCATTGACGACGATGTTTGCGACCTCGATGTTGAATTGCGGCATCCTGGGGTGCAGTCGCTCCCAAGGGTTGGTCTGTTCGTCCATTAAAGCCGTACATGATTTGAGTTAAAAGCGTGGTAACACAGCTTGGTTTCTATCTACAATTTGAAGAAACATTGATATAACTATCTTCTAGTACGAAAGGATCGAAGAATTAGTGGTTCTCTTATTTTTATAAGTTACAATCAATTGATTGACTCGGATACTTTTTGAAGGGGTCTTTTAGTTAATTGCTGATTGCTTCTAAAGTATGAAAATTATATCAAGTTGTTTGAAGTTCTGAAGAGGAATTGTTCATTATTAGGGTTTTTATCTGATTGGGTTTTAGTAATTTACAATCGGGTCTAGTTATATTAATTAGTGCTGCTATATTTATTTGGGGTCTTCTGTCTGATGAGGGAGGGGTTTCTTGCAGATGGTTGTTCGTTTTAAAAACGTATGGATTCAGGGGGAGTGCCACCCACTATAATTGGGTGTCTTTTTTGTTGAGAGTACAATGTGGTGGGGTTTTACGCATCGCTGGTTCCTTCTATGGCGGACATCCCCTTTGAAAAGATCCGCGTCTTATTCGATGCATTAAGTGGAGCCATAATCTCAGGGGTAGTAAATAATAGCCCACTAACGCTCCAGGAAGTTAGACATGATAATGTTAGAGATAACTGGGTCATATTGTGCCTAGCTTGCCAGAATTACGAGAAACAAAGGTCTAGG